TAAATTAAGTAGTTGTTAGTCTAGTACTGTACTTCCTATCTTATCCTTCCTTTGCACCTGACTCAAAAAAAAGAGTGCTTTGGAGGCAAAAATCGAACTTGCCGAGGGGGTTCCATAAACCGGGAATTCGCCGAGACAAACAAGAGACAAACTGCTTTTAAAGGGGATAGACTATGCTTTTCTTTTATTTTTATTTATTTTTTCTTTTCTGCCTGCTGAATAAAAAAAAAGGGTTGGGTTGGATATAGCTCTCTACCATATATATTCTATTATCTTAAATCTACATAGAATAAATTAGTATATTGAAATAGCAGTCTAATTCAACTTTACAAATAGAATAGTCCATTTCAACTTTACAAATAGAATAGTCCATTTATATGGATCGCTAAGTGCGGAGACGGGAATCGAACCCGTGACCTCAAGGTTATGAGCCTCGTGAGCTACCAAACTGCTCTACTCCGCTCTATAGGCTGAAGGTGGACGAAAAAGGTTGAATACAAGTCTCTACCATGTCTATACAAATAGAATAGTCTTTTTATACAGAATTTATACAGAATGGAGCGGGTAGCGGGAATCGAACCCGCATCGTTAGCTTGGAAGGCTAGGGGTTATAGTCGACGTTGGTTGATTATTTTTAACGTCTCTAATTCAAAACCGAACATGAAATTTGGATTTCATTCGGCTCCTTTATGGATATTCTCACCACTTAACATCTAAGTCAGCTTTTCTGTCTGAATGGAACCAAAGCTCTCCGCTTTCTAGATGATCCCTATAGAATAGGAGATAGAAATTCTCCTAAATATCTATCTAATCTACTTACTTCGTTCCCTAATTTCATTCAAGAGATCTTGAGGAAAAGAGTTGGGTTTCCACCGAGCTGAAACAATATACTGATGGTTCTAGTAAACCAAAACTATCATTTTTAGCTATTGGTCTTCCATTTCCTTTTTAAACAAAAGGGGGTTTAGTTACGATTGGAAATAAACCTTTTTTTTATCTTCATCCATAGATCCTTTACTCATATTTATTCAATTGGAATACTTAATCCAATGCAAAATTATGCTTCGCGACTCTGTATTCATAATCGAATTTTTATTTTGCATGCAAATTCAATTAGTCTTTGGATACCAATCGCGAGAATGTATATTCTTCCTCAATATGCTATTGAGAGGAAAAGGATTAAACCCTTTATAAGAACTAAAGTTTTTATCGGAATATGAATAGAAAAAACTTAAGGATGCCTTAAGTATATCATTTCAAATTCAGTTATTAATAGAACGAATCACACTTTTACCACTAAACTATACCCGCTACATGTAGATTATGATACCAACGCTACCCTTTGTCAAGGGTAGCCATTCGAGAAGGAGGCGAATTCCACCTTATCGAATCAAACGGAGAAAGTTCATGAGAGCGAGCAGTTGGTACTTTAATTGCGGGCCTTTACTTTAGGATTTAGATAGCCCCTCTCTAGTCTGTAAAATACATCTCTTTTTACCATGCTAATAGCGTATGGACCAAATGTATGGTATGCATTTCGATTAGGATCGTATTCTAAGGACGAGTTTGATTATTCCTACAATATACACATTATTCCTACAATATACACTAAGAGATATAGGTGTAGAATAATTTTTCTACTCTGCAGTAGAAATTCGTTAGAATAAAATTATTGAGAAAACTCCAACATAGTTTGTTCAAAATGCACCAGAATCCTTGGAGAATATTCAAGTACTCCATTTCCAAGGGGTACCTGTTGAAAATGGCTTCAACAAATCCGTCCAAAACTTTTTAAGAAAAATTGAAAAGTTTTGAACTCTAAGGTTTTTCCAAAGAGTGCCTGTTAAAAATTGTTTCAATCCCGCACCAAAACAGATAAGAAGTATTTCACTGAAAATTAATACCCAACCATATGGATATATGAAGAGCGCAAATTCCTTTATACCCCACCCAATTAGAATTAGGGGAAATAAAACATAAATGGAGAAAGTTCTCATTATAAGATCCGCCAATAGGAGAAAAAGTCCCTAATTCTGCAGAACATTCTGAGCACGTGAAAAGTGAATAGCGTAAAGATAAAAAAATAAAGTCTAGCATTTTTTTAACAGCATTTCTTATTGCCCCTTTGGCCTTTTCTTTTTGGCCCATTATTGTATCCGATTTCACAATTGTTCTCCTCCTCAATTCCGGTTTCTGGTTTGGGGAGTCGTCCGAGATCGTGTTTACATAATCTCCATATAATAAACTTCTATATCTCGATATGTAGCTAATTTTTTAATAAAATTGAATAAAAAGCCCTTTTAACTCAGTGGTAGAGTAATGCCATGGTAAGGCATAAGTCATCGGTTCAAATCCGATAAAGGGCTTTTCGTTTAGTACTAGAGTAATGCCATGGTAAGAGGGAAGTTATTAGTTCGAATCCGATAAACTACTTTTCTACTAAATTCATTCACTTTTTTCTTTTTTTTTTAAGTAGGAAAGACTCTTTGCTTTGATCTAGTTATACTCTTCCAGTATATTGACAATTCTAAAAAACTGCTCATACTATCATTATAATATAATGACGAGTGGTTGTATATGGCTCTATCGTCTATTGGATGCCCCTATCGTCTAGTGGTTCAGGACATCTCTCTTTCAAGGAGGCAGCGGGGATTCGACTTCCCCTGGGGGTAGGGAGTATTATAAAAAGAGGTTAGTCATAGATTATAAAAAACCCTAGAATAAAATCTTCCTGGGTCGATGCCCGAGCGGTTAATGGGGACGGACTGTAAATTCGTTGACGATATGTCTACGCTGGTTCAAATCCAGCTCGGCCCAATAATCTAGGGCTTCGTGAATATGAACTAAATCCGTTTTTTTTCTTCCATAAAAAAACGATCTAATCGATAGAAATAAAAAAGAATATGATTCGTCTATTTTTTAGAGTACGACAGACGAATCGAATCTTCTTATGGTTCTATTTAAGAATAGATATGCCATACACCCCGCAGGGATTGTAGTTCAATTGGTCAGAGCACCGCCCTGTCAAGGCGGAAGCTGCGGGTTCGAGCCCCGTCAGTCCCGAACTAGAGTTCAATGAATGGGCAAATTAATCTTTCCTTTTTTTCATCAAAAATTTCCCTGAAAAGGGGGGTAGGAGGCAAGATCAAATATCTATAGGGGCGCCCCTTACTTTACTTTTTTTATTTCGCATTTATCAGTAAAAAGAGAGCTGTATAGGAATTTTTTTTTCACTACTTCCGGTTGATAAGGAAAGACATACATATCTATAATTAGATTACCGGGATTTTATCAGAATTCATACATAAATCGTATTCGTTTATTATTCGAGAATGCATTTAATATAATTAGTTCCTTTTTGGGGGTTAAACCACACCCCTTTCCTAAATTAAAATATTGGATCTTTTTTACTTAAGATCCTCTTTTCTCGATCTCATTTCTACTTCTACTGTTTATTTTATTTGATGTCTATGTGACCCCTAGAAAGTCGGTCATATAATACATACATAATTGTATGTATAACTATAAGAAAAAGAAAAAGGAAGGGAAATTAGCTAATATAAGATAAGAAAGATTCTGGGTTATACATATAGAAAAGCAAAAGTGGAAAAGGATGAAAAATAGAGGGGGTTCCGAATCCAATCAAAAACCCTATTTTGGTCTTAGTATGGATAAAGGTTTTTCCTATGTTATATTATTCCACTATCAACCGTGAATTGATTTGATAGATCCGATATTCATAATATTGAATTGATTCAGTATTATCAGAATGCAAGTCCTCCCCTTGAATTTACAGGATACCCCTTTTTCCTCTCCATGGGATTACATCCCGAGTTATTGTGAAAAAAAGAATAGAGAAGTTATGGAAGTCAATATTCTCGCATTTATTGCTACTACATTGTTCATTCTAGTTCCTACTGGGTTTTTACTTATTCTTTATGTAAAAACGGCCAGCCAAAATGATTAATTGGAATTCCAATTAATCATTGAAAAAATGAAAAAGGGATTAAAATAAAAAAGTCTTAAATGAAAGGATCCGGTTGGAATCATAAAGTGTGGTAGAAAAAACTATATGTAGTTTTTTCTACCACACTTTGGATTCCTTCTATTATATTATCTTAAATCTACATAGAATAAATTAGTATATTGAAATAGCAGTCTAATTCAACTTTTTTTTCACTGCATCCACTTAATTGAAATTCAGTAAAAATCAAAAAAATCGAAGACAATTCTTCGTTGAAAAAATCCATGGAGGGGGAGAAAAATAATACGAGAATAGACTATAATAAAAGAAAAAAAGTAAAAGGAAAAACCTGCGAATCTATCATGCTTAAAAATGCCTCGAGGTGCTTCACGCGGGGTCCTTCAAAACAAAAAAAAGAACATAAAATTTATCCTGATGTTATGAATAGCTTCGTGTAAGAAAGTCTAATTTTCTTATGTATAGTTATGTGTAGAACTTTATTTTGACTCGTTACTTCTAGTAGAAATTCTGAATTACTATAATCGCTCTTTCTATTCTATTTTCTATTTATAGTAGAATAGAATGACTCTTTTAAGAAACTCTTTCTTAAAAGAGTGAAACAAAACTAAAGAAATAGAGAAAAAAGTTTGGCAAAATGATTAATGCAAAACAATCAATTAAAGAAAAGAGTGGAGACTACAATTCGACTACTCAATTAGTAGTATCCCTAGAGTCCACTTCTCCCCCATACTACTAGCGAAAGAGAAAACGTAAAGACTACCATTAAACCAGCCCAAGCGAGACTTACTATATCCATGTAAATTATGTCTCCTCTTTCTATAAAGGAATTATTCTACTATTGATCAATAATCATAGTGGAATCAAGGGTACAGAGTCAAAAGGCCATTCTGCCTTAAGACTATGGAAGAATCGGTTAAAGCAATTTACTCCTAACAAATTCTTATATGAATTTTAGTAGAATTGGAGAGTATTAAGTATAAATACGATACATAGCTCTTTCTCTAAAAAGAGTATAGGGGGTGTTGTGAGTAGAAGACGCGGGAATAGAGAGATTTTTTCTTCCTTTTGTTACCACCCCTTTATAAGCAAAGAACGGCGGAATATATCATAAAATTAGGATAGCTAAATATTTATTGAATACCTACCTTACCCCTGTTTATTTTTTTGACCTAAACCCTACTGCCCTGCTTTCTATCTTTCTATGAAAGAGTGAGAAAACCTTATCCACAACCCCGAAATTGATTTTTGATCAGCCTATTCAATCTGATTCTCGACAGAATCCGTAGCCTTTACTTTAGTGTATGTAGGTAGCATAAGATGTACGAAGTGTATGTAGTAAGATGTACGATAAAAAAATGTCTGATAATTAAGAAGTGTTGATATTTCTTCGCGAACTCCCTCCTTTAATCTTAGATTGAAAAAAGAATGTCCCTTAGGGCCCCTTGGATACAAGGATTTCTGACATCTTAGCCCCGTAGTTTTTAATTCCCGAATCGAATAAATTCAAATTAAAAAAAGAAGAAGGAAACGCTACCTTATCCCTATTGGTAGCCCTTTGGGCCACTGCTGCCAAAACAAACCCGAGTTTCAGGATAGAACTATGGTATGAATTCTCAAAATCTAGTATCGCCAGACCTAGTTACTCCCCTGCCCCAACTTATGGGTAGGGGCACGAATTTGTCGAGTTTGATCAGGACTATAATCCTAAGTATTTTTTTGATCAGGCGGCACCCAGATTTGAACTGGGGATAAAGGATTTGCAGTCCCCTGCCTTACCGCTTGGCCATGCCGCCAAAAAATCCGATCTAAAATCGAGAAAAGAACAAGTATTCATTCACATTTTCTTACTATACTAAAAAGCCCTTTATTTTATTTTGAATAAAATTCTACTTACTTTTTTTTTCAATATTTTTCAAAAAAGCGATTTCTGCTTTTTTGGGTTCTGTTTCGCTTATTCTCCTCGACGGATTCTATCTTAAAAGACACATTGCTAACACTGGAAAACTTCCCTTTTCTTTCTATTCTATCGAGATGACAAAGGAGAAAAAGTGAATTTCCAGTCACAGGCTGTAAAATTCAGAACAAATTGGAACCATTAACTAGAATTTTCTTTTTATTTTTTGAATTGCAGTAGTCAATGGCTGATATTCTCTTCCCATTCCTTTTAATGGCATAATAAAATAGAATAAATGTTTTCCTAATCTGTATATAGGTAAACTTCAGATCCGAACAGGATTATTATATATGGATCCCCCTTATGTACATATTCCTAGGGGGAATCGTGCTTTAATTTTTCATTGCATTAAATATCTTAAATAAAAAAAGAGGAAATTGGCTCTGATATAGATTATGGCCCGGCCTTTTTGGGCCATCCAAGTGAAATTACGATAAAAGAAAGGATATGTGGATAGGTGGATAACTAGATTGGTAAGTACTTAAAAAATAAAGTAATTCTTTTAGGAATTTTAGGATTTTACAACGAAATCCTTTATTTTCCAGCAATTCTACTACTACGATTTATTTTCCAGCAATTCTACTACTACGATACGAAACAAAAAAGAACCTTCAAATTCTTTTTGAAAATTAAACTAAGTGTGCTATTCTAAATCGAACTAAAGTCAAACTTTCTAGTGCTTATAAATTATTATAATTTTTCCCTTTCTATGAAAGGGGATAAAACGAGAAATCTTTCCTATCCAATCTGATTAGAATATTGTAAAGTAAAGTTTAAGTGGAAGAATTTTTTTCTAGGACTGTTTTATCAATTCATTTTCATTCCATTTGTACTCCTGCCAAATTCGAACTTTCGTCAAAATTGTCTCGATTCATATGTATGAAATACATATATGAAATATGTATGTGGAGTTCCCTAGAATTTCATGTGATTCAGTAAACGGAATATAGATTCCATGATTGCTAGATTGATCCGTAGGGATTGATGAAGAGTGAGCTGATAATGGAATTTTTCTTCGATAAATAGGAAACTTAAGATTAAGATGCTCCGGAATGGAAATGAGGGAATGTCCACAATACCTGGGTTTAGTCAGATACAATTCGAGGGATTTTGTAGGTTCATTAATCAAGGCTTGGCAGAAGAACTTGAGAAGTTTCCAACAATTAAAGATCCAGATCACGAAATTGCATTTCAATTATTTGCGAAAGGGTATCAATTGCTAGAGCCCGCGATAAAAGAAAGGGATGCTGTGTATGAATCACTCACCTATTCTTCTGAATTCTATGTACCTGCGCGATTAATTTTTGGTTTCGATGTGCAAAAGCAAACCATTTCTATTGGAAACATTCCTATAATGAATTCCTTAGGAACCTTTATAATAAATGGAATATACCGAATTGTGATCAATCAAATATTGCTAAGTCCTGGTATTTACTACCGCTCGGAATTAGACCACAAGGGAATTTCTATATACACTGGGACTATAATATCAGATTGGGGAGGAAGATCGGAATTAGCAATTGATAAAAAAGAAAGGATATGGGCTCGCGTGAGTAGAAAACAAAAGATATCTATTTTAGTTCTATTATCAGCTATGGGTTTGAATCTAAGAGAAATTTTAGATAATGTTTCCTACCCCGAAATTTTTTTGTCTTTCCTGAATGCTAAGGAGAAGAAGAGGATTGAGTCAAAAGAAAAAGCTATTTTGGAGTTTTATCAACAATTTGCTTGTGTAGGTGGGGACCTGGTATTTTCGGGGTCCTTATGTGAGGAATTACAAAAGAAATTTTTTCAACAAAAATGTGAATTAGGAAGAGTTGGTCGACGAAATATGAATCGTAGACTGAATCTTGATATACCTCAGAACAATACATTCTTGTTACCACGAGATGTATTGACTGCTACGGATCATTTGATTGGAATGAAATTTGAAACGGGTATACTTGACGATGACGATATGAATCACTTGAAAAATAAACGTATTCGTTCGGTTGCGGATCTATTACAAGATCAATTCGGACTGGCTCTTGGCCGTTTACAACATGCGGTTCAAAAAACTATCCGTAGAGTATTCATACGTCAATCGAAACCGACTCCACAAACTTTGGTAACTCCAACTTCAACTTCGATTTTATTAATAACAACTTATGAGACCTTTTTTGGGACATACCCCTTATCTCAAGTTTTTGATCAAACCAATCCATTGACACAAACCGTTCATGGGCGAAAAGTGAGTTGTTTGGGTCCTGGGGGATTAACGGGGAGAACTGCGAGTTTTCGGAGCCGAGATATTCATCCGAGCCATTATGGGCGTATTTGTCCAATTGACACGTCCGAAGGAATCAATGTTGGACTTACTGGATCCTTAGCAATTCATGCCAGAATTGATCACTGGTGGGGATCTATAGAGAGTCCGTTTTATGAAATATCGGAGAAAGCAAAAGAAAAAAAAGAGAGACAGGTGGTTTATTTATCACCAAATAGAGATGAATATTATATGATAGCAGCAGGAAATTCTTTATCCTTGAATCAGGGTATTCAGGAAGACCAGGTTGTTCCAGCTAGATACCGTCAAGAATTCCTGACTATTGCATGGGAACAGATTCATGTTAGAAGTATTTTTCCTTTCCAATATTTTTCTATTGGAGGTTCTCTTATTCCTTTTATTGAGCATAATGATGCAAATCGGGCTTTAATGAGTTCTAATATGCAGCGCCAAGCAGTTCCACTTTCTCGGTCCGAGAAGTGCATTGTTGGAACTGGATTGGAACCCCAAACAGCTCTAGATTCTAGGGTTTCCGTTATAGCCGAACGCGAGGGAAAGATCATTTCTAGTGAAAGTCACAAGATCCTTTTATCAAGTAGTGGGAAGATTATAAGTATTCCTTTAGTTGCCCATCAGCGTTCTAACAAAAATACTTGTATGCACCAAAAACCTCAGGTTACGCGTGGTAAATCCATTAAAAAAGGGCAAATTTTAGCGGAGGGAGCAGCTACAGTTGGCGGGGAACTTGCTTTAGGAAAAAACATTTTAGTAGCTTATATGCCGTGGGAGGGTTACAATTTTGAAGACGCAGTACTAATTAGCGAACGTTTGGTATGTGAAGATATTTATACCTCTTTTCACATCCGAAAATATGAAATTCAGACGGATACAACAAGCCAAGGCTCTGCTGAAAAAATCACTAAAGAAATACCACATCTAGAAGAACATTTACTCCGCAATTTGGACAGAAATGGAGTTGTGAGGTTGGGATCCTGGGTAGAAACTGGCGATATTTTAGTAGGTAAATTAACGCCTCAGATAGCGAGTGAATCGTCGTATATCGCGGAAGCTGGGTTATTACGGGCCATTTTTGGTCTTGAGGTATCCACTTCAAAAGAAACTTCTCTCAAACTACCTATAGGTGGAAGAGGGCGCGTTATCGATGTGAAATGGATCCAGAGGGATCCCCTCGACATAATGATTCGTGTATATATTTTACAGAAACGTGAAATTAAAGTTGGGGATAAAGTAGCTGGAAGACACGGGAATAAGGGGATCATTTCCAAAATTTTGCCTAGGCAAGATATGCCCTATTTGCAAGATGGAACGCCTGTTGATATGGTCTTCAATCCCTTAGGAGTACCCTCACGAATGAATGTGGGACAAATATTTGAGAGCTCGCTCGGATTAGCAGGGGATCTGCTAAAGAAACATTATAGAATAGCACCCTTTGATGAGAGATATGAGCAAGAAGCTTCAAGAAAACTTGTGTTTTCGGAATTATATGAAGCCAGTAAACAAACAAAAAATCCATGGGTATTTGAACCCGAGTACCCGGGAAAAAGCAGAATATTTGATGGAAGAACAGGAGATCCCTTCGAACAACCTGTTCTAATAGGGAAGTCCTATATCTTAAAATTAATTCATCAAGTTGATGAGAAAATCCATGGACGTTCTACTGGGCCGTACTCGCTTGTTACCCAACAACCCGTTCGAGGAAGAGCCAAGCAAGGGGGACAACGAGTAGGAGAAATGGAAGTTTGGGCTTTAGAAGGATTCGGTGTTGCTCATATTTTACAAGAAATACTTACTTATAAATCTGATCATCTTATAGCTCGCCAAGAAATACTTAATGCTACGATCTGGGGAAAAAGAGTGCCTAATCACGAAGATCCTCCAGAATCTTTTCGAGTGCTCGTTCGAGAACTACGATCTTTGGCTCTAGAACTGAACCATTTCCTTGTATCTGAAAAGAACTTTCGGGTAAATAGGGAGGATGTTTGATCGGCATAAATAAAATTTTTTTCTTATTTCTATTTTATGATTGACCAATATAAACATAAACAACTTCAAATTGGACTCGTTTCCCCTCAACAAATAAAGGCTTGGGCTAACAAAATCTTACCTAATGGGGAAGCCGTTGGCGAAGTCACAAGACCCTCCACTTTTCATTATAAAACCGATAAACCAGAAAAAGATGGATTGTTTTGCGAAAGAATCTTTGGACCCATAAAAAGCGGAATTTGTGCTTGTGGAAATTCTCGAGCGAACGTAGCTGAAAACGAAGACGAAAGATTTTGCCAAAAATGCGGGGTAGAATTTGTTGATTCTCGGATACGAAGATATCAAATGGGATACATCAAACTGGCATGTCCAGTGACTCATGTATGGTATTTGAAGGGTCTTCCTAGTTATATCGCGAATCTTTTAGATAAACCGCTTAAGAAATTGGAGGGCTTAGTATACAGCAATTTCTCTTTTGCTAGGCCCAGCGCTAAAAAACCTACTTTCTTACGATTACGAGGTTTATTCGAAGATGAAATTTCATCCTGTAACTATAGCATTTCCCCTTTTTTTTCTACCCCAGGCTTTGCAACATTTCGAAATCGGGAAATTGCGACAGGAGCAGGTGCTATTAGAGAACAATTGGCGGATTTGGATTTGCGAGTCATTATAGAGAATTCGTTGGTTGAATGGAAGGAATTAGAAGACGAGGGGTATAGTGGAGATGAATGGGAAGATAGAAAAAGAGGAATAAGAAAAGTTTTTTTGATTAGACGCATGCAATTGGCGAAACATTTTATTCAAACAAATGTAGAACCAGAATGGATGGTTTTGTGCTTATTACCGGTTCTTCCTCCCGAATTGAGACCCATTGTTTATAGGTCTGGGGATAAAGTAGTGACTTCGGATATTAATGAACTTTATAAGAGAGTTATCCGTCGGAATAACAACCTTGCCTATCTATTAAAAAGAAGTGAATTAGCGCCAGGAGATTTAGTAATGTGCCAGGAAAAATTGGTACAAGAAGCTGTGGATACACTTCTTGATAGCGGGTCCCGCGGGCAACTGACGCGGAATGGTCACAATAAAGTATACAAGTCACTTTCAGATGTAATTGAGGGTAAAGAGGGAAGGTTTCGCGAGACTCTGCTTGGGAAACGGGTCGATTACTCGGGTCGTTCTGTCATTGTTGTGGGTCCTTCGCTTTCATTACATCAATGTGGATTACCTCTAGAGATAGCAATAAAGCTTTTTCAGCTATTTGTAATTCGCGATTTAATCACGAAACGTGCTACTTCTAATGTCAGAATTGCTAAAAGGAAAATTTGGGAAAAGGAACCCATTGTATGGGAAATACTTCAAGAAGTTATGCGGGGGCATCCTGTACTGTTGAACAGAGCACCTACCCTGCATAGATTAGGCATACAGGCCTTCCAACCCAGTTTAGTGGAGGGGCGTACTATTTGTTTACATCCATTAGTGTGTAAGGGTTTCAATGCGGACTTTGATGGGGATCAAATGGCTGTTCATCTACCTTTATCCTTGGAAGCTCAGGCGGAAGCCCGTTTACTTATGTTTTCTCATATGAATCTCCTGTCTCCCGCTATTGGAGATCCTATTTGCGTGCCAACCCAAGACATGCTTATCGGACTTTATGTATTAACGATTGGAAGCCGTCGCGGTATTTGTGCAAACAGATATAATAGTTGCGGAAACTCTCCAAATAAAAAAGGAAATTACAATAAGAATAATTATTATAAGTATACGAAGAATAAAGAACCCCATTTTTCTAGTTCCTATGATGCGCTGGGAGCTTATAGACAGAAACGAATTGGTTTAAACAGTCCCTTGTGGCTTCGATGGAAACTAGATCAACGCGTCATTGGGTCAACAGAAGTTCCGATTGAAGTTCAATATGAATCTTTTGGGACTTATCATGAGATTTATGCCCACTATCTAATAGTGGGAAATAGAAAAAAAGAAACCCGTTCTATATACATTCGAACTACTCTTGGTCATATTTCTTTTTATAGAGAAATAGAGGAAGCCATACACGGATTTAGTCGAGCCTATTCATACACTATCTAAACAAGGAAGTTAGATTCGGTGATGCCCTTTTCGGGGGGCATTCCGATTTCGCTAGTACCATCTTTTTTGCCGCCCAAATCCATGAGGAAAGGGGGTAAATTAAGTTTTCGAATCACTGACTCAGGCCCATTGTCGAATCCTACTCAGCAATTGTCGAATCCTACTCAGCCAAAAAAGGGGGGTACTTATGTATGGCGGAACGGGCCAACCTGGTCTTTCATAATAAAGAGATAGACGGAACTGCTATGAAACGACTTATTAGCAGATTAATAGATCATTTCGGAATGGGATATACATCCCATATACTGGATCAAATAAAGACTCTGGGCTTCCATCAAGCCACTACTACATCGATTTCTTTAGGAATTGAAGATCTTTTAACAATACCCTCTAAAGGGTGGTTAGTCCAAGACGCGGAACAGCAGAGTTTTCTTTTGGAGAAACACTATTATTATGGGGCTGTACACGCGGTAGAAAAATTACGCCAATCTGTTGAGATATGGTATGCTACAAGTGAATATTTGAAACAAGAAATGAATTCAAATTTTCGGATAACGGATCCTTCTAATCCAGTCTATCTAATGTCTTTTTCAGGAGCCAGAGGAAATGCATCCCAGGTACACCAATTAGTAGGTATGAGAGGGTTAATGGCGGATCCTCAAGGACAAATGATTGATTTACCTATTCAAAGCAATTTACGCGAGGGACTTTCTTTGACAGAATATATAATTTCCTGCTACGGAGCCCGCAAAGGAGTTGTAGATACTGCTGTACGAACAGCGGATGCTGGATATCTTACACGTAGACTTGTTGAAGTAGTTCAACATATTATTGTGCGTAGAAGAGATTGTGGTACTATACGAGGTATTTCTGTGAGTCCTCAAAAGGGGATGACGGAAAAACTTTTTGTCCAAACACTAATTGGTCGTGTATTAGCAGACGATATATATATCGGTTTACGATGCATTGCTGCTCGAAATCAAGATATTGGAATTGGATTAGTCAATCGATTCATAACAGCCTTTCGAGCACAACCGTTTCGAGCACAACCAATATATATTAGAACTCCTTTTACTTGCCGGAGCACATCTTGGATCTGTCAATTATGTTATGGGCGGAGTCCCACTCATGGCGATCTGGTCGAATTGGGGGAAGCTGTAGGTATTATTGCGGGTCAATCAATTGGGGAACCCGGGACTCAACTAACATTAAGAACTTTTCATACAGGTGGAGTATTCACGGGGGGCACTGCCGACCTTGTACGATCCCCCTCGAATGGAAAAATCCAATTCAATGAGGATTTGGTTCACCCCACACGTACCCGTCATGGGCAGCCTGCTTTTCTATGCTATATAGACTTGCATGTAACTATTCAGAGTCAGGCTATTCTACATAGTGTGAATATTCCGTCAAAAAGCTTGATTCTAGTGCAAAATGATCAATATGTAGAATCCGAACAAGTAATTGCGGAGATTCGTGCCGGAACATCCACTTTGCATTTTAAAGAAAAGGTACAAAAGCATATTTATTCCGAATCAGACGGGGAAATGCACTGGAGTACTGATGTTTACCATGCGCCCGAATATCAATATGGTAATCTTCGTCGATTACCAAAAACAAGCCATTTATGGATATTGTCAGTAAGTATGTGTGAATCTAGTATAGCATCTTTTTCGCTCCACAAGGATCAAGATCAAATGAATACTTATTCTTTTTCTGTTGACGGAAGATATATCTTTGACCTCTCAATGGTTAATGATCAAGTAAGCCATAGACTGTTGGATACTTTTGGTAAAAAAGATAGGGAAATTCTTGATTATTTAACGCCAAATCGAATCGTGTCCAACAGTCATTGGAATTTTATCTATCCTTCTATTCTTCAAGATAATTCGGATTTGTTGGCGAAAAAGCGAAGAAATAGGTTCGTCATTCCATTACAATATCATCAAGAACAAGAAAAAGAGCTAATATCTTGTTTGGGGATTTCGATTGAAATACCCTTTATGGGTGTTTTACGTAGAAATACGATTTTTGCTTATTTTGACGATCCACGATACAGAAAGGATAAAAAGGGTTCTGGAATTGTTAAATTTAGATATAGGACCCTAGAGGAAGAATATCGGACCCGAGAGGAAGAGTATAAGACTCGAGAGGAAGACTCAGAGAACGGATATGAGAGCCCAGAGAACGAATATAGAACCCGAGAGGACAGATATGAAATCCTAGAAGACGCATATAGGACTCTAGAGAACGAATATGAAACCCTAGAAGCTGAATATGGGATCCTAGAGGACGAATATAGGACTCTAGAGAAAGACTCAGAAGAACAATACGGGAGCTCAGAGAACGAATATAACACCCGAGAGGACGAATATGGAACTCTAGAGGAAGACTCAGAAGAAGAATATGGGAGCCCTGAAGATGAATCAGAGAACGAATATGGGACTTTAGAAGAAGACTCAGAGGAAGACTCAGAGGAAGACTCAGAGGACGAATATGGGAGCCCAGAGGAAGATTCCATGTTAAAAAAAGAGGGTTTTATTGAGCATCGGGGAACAAAAGAATTGAGTCTAAAATACCAAAAAGAAATAGAGCGGTTTTTTTTCATTCTTCAAGAACTGCATATCTTGCCGAGATCCTCATCGCTAAAGGTACTTGACAATAGTATTATAGGAGTGGATACACAACTCACAAAAAATACAAGAAGTCGACTAGGTGGATTGGTCCGAGTGAAGAGAAAAAAAAGCCATACGGAACTCCAAATTTTTTCCGGAGATATTCATTTTCTTGAAGAGGCGGATAAGATATTAGGTGGCAGTTTGATACCACCAGAAAGAGAAAAAAAAGATTTTAAAGAATCAAAAAAAAGAAAAAATTGGGTTTATGTTCAACGGAAAAAAATTCTCAAAAGCAAGGAAAAATATTTTGTTTCGGTTCGACCTGCAGTCGCATATGAAATAAACGAAGGGAGAAATTTCGCAAAACTTTTCCCGCAAGATCTCCTGCAAGAAGAGGATAATCTCCAACTTCGACTTGTCAATTTTATTTCTCATGAAAATAGCAAGTTAACTCAAAGAATTTATCACACGAATAGTCAATTCGTTCGAACTTGCTTAGTAGTGAATTGGAAACAAGAAGAAAAAGAGGGGGCTCGTGCTTCCCTTGTTGAGGTAAAAACAAATGATCTGATTCGCGAGTTCCTAAGAATTGAGTTAGTCAAGTCCACTATTTCGTATACACGAAGAAGGTATCATATGACAAGTGCAGGGCCCATTCCCAATAATAGTTTAGATCGGAACAATACCAATTCCAAGGGGAAGATTCAATCACTTAGCCAACATCAAGAAACTATTGGTACCTTGTTGAATCGAAATAAAGAATACCCGTCTTTGATGATTTTGTCGGCATCCAACTCTTCGCGAATTGGTTTATTCAAGAATTCGAAATATCCCAATGCGGCAAAAGAATCGAATCCTAGAATTCCTATTCGAGATATTTTTGGGCTCTTAGGCGTTATTGTACCTAGTATATCGAATTTTTCTTCATCTTACTATTTATTAACGCATAATCAGATCTTGTTAAAAAAATACTTGTTCCTTGACAATTTGAAACAAATCTTCCAAGTACTTCAAGGACTTAAATACTCTTTAATAGATGAAAATAAAAGGATTTCCAATTTCGACAGTAACATCGTGTTGGATCCATTCTATTTGAATTGGCACTTTCTCCATCATAACTCGTGGGAAGATACATTGGCAATAATTCGCCTTGGACAATTTATTTGCGAAAATGTATGTCTATTTAAATCGCACATAAAAAAATCTGGTCAAATTTTCATTGTTAATATGGACTCTTTTGTTATAAGAGCAGCTAAACCTTATTTGGCCACTATAGGAGCAACTGTTCATGGTCATTATGGAAAAACACTTTACAAAGGAGATAGGTTAGTTACCTTTATATATGAAAAATCGAGATCTAGTGATATAACGCAGGGTCTTCCAAAAGTAGAACAAATCTTCGAAGCGCGTTCAATTGATTCACTATCGCCGAATCTCGAAAGGAGAATTGAGGATTGGAACGACCGTATACCAAGAATTCTTGGGGTTCCCTGGGGATTCTTGATTGGAGCTGAGCTAACCATAGCTCAAAGTCGTATCTCTTTGGTTAATAAGATCCAAAAGGTTTATAGATCCCAAGGGGTACAGATCCATAATAGACATATAGAGATTATTATACGCCAAGTAACATCAAAAGTACGGGTTTCCGAAGATGGAATGTCTAATGTTTTTTTACCAGGGGAATTAATAGGACTATTGCAAGCAGAACGAGTAGGGCGGGCTTTGGATGAATCGATCTATTATCGGGCAATCTTATTAGGAATAACAAGGGCTTCCCTGAATACCCAAAGTTTCATATCTGAAGCAAGTTTTCAAGAAACTGCTCGAGTTTTAGCAAAAGCTGCCCTACGGGGTCGTATTGATTGGTTGAAAGGCCTGAAAGAAAACGTAGTTCTGGGGGGGATTATACCTGTTGGTACCGGATTCCAAAAATTTGTGCATGGTTCCCCACAAGACAAGAACTTTTATTTCGAAATTCAAAAAAAAAATCTATTCGCATCGGAAATGAGAGATATTTTGTTTCTCCATACAGAATTAGTTTCTTCTGATTCTAATGTAACAAACAATTTCTCTGAGACATCAGAACCCCGATTTACCCCCATTTATACGATTTAAGGATACATAGCCTTATTTTTTTTTAGTTTAATTTAAACTAGACTTTTGACCTTAGAATGCTAATAGGTCTGATTTTAGATTTTGTATTTTAACTGTATTTTAATATTTTAATTTTAATAAGTAAAAGAAGTCAGTGTAGAAGGTTCCATCGAAACAATTATTATTTATTTCAAGCTATTTCGGCTCTTTCTTAATCTTCAAAAAGAAATCAATTCCGTAACGGTAAGACAAAAAAAAGGAAGTGTGGAAAAAATGACAAGAAGATATTGGAATATCAATTTGAAAGAGATGATAGAAGCGGGAGTTCATTTTGGTCATGGTATTAAGAAATGGAATCCTAAAATGGCACCTTACATCTCGGCAAAGCGGAAAGGTACTCATATTACAAATCTCGCTAGAACGGCTCGTTTTTTATCAGAAGCTTGTGATTTAGTTTTTGATGCAGCAAGTCAGGGAAAAAGCTTCTTAATTATTGGTACCAAAAAAAGAGCAGCGGATTTAGTAGCATCAGCTGCAATAAGGTCTCGTTGTCATTATGTTAATAAAAAGTGGTTCAGTGGTATGTTAACGAATTGGTCGATTACCAAAACTAGACTTTCTCAATTTAGAGACTTAAGAGCAGAAGAAAAGACGGGAAAATTCCACCATCTCCCAAAAAGAGATGTGGCAATCTTAAAGAGAAAATTATCTACCTTGCAAAGATATCTCGGCGGGATCAAATATATGACGAGGTTGCCTGACATTGTGATCGTCCTTGATCAACAAAAAGAGTATATAGCTCTTCGGGAATGTGACATTTTGGGGATTCCTACTATTTCTTTAGTCGATACAAATTGTGACCCAGATCTCGCGAATATATCGATTCCTGCCAACGATGACACTATGACTTCAATTCGATTGATTCTTAACAAATTAGTATTTGCAATTTGTGAAGGCCGTTCTCTCCATATAAGAAATCGTTGATTAAGATTAAGAAGAATTAAGAAGAATAGTTAATTCTTGAGCAACTCCGTGGATTTATGGGATCAGTTACTATTCTTTTTTGTTTTGCATAGATAAAAGAAGAAATATTGATATATATTAGAGGGTATTGCTATATATTATGATCTGATATGATTTCTTGGTATCCCAAATATAAGATTAATACTTCAAGTTGCTGAGTTGAGAAAGAGATGGTTGAATCAAAAGAATTCTTGAAGTTCCATTTTTATCAGAGGACAATATGAATATTACACCATGTTCCATTAAAACACTCAAGGGGTTATACGATATATCGGGTGTAGAAGTAGGCCAACACTTCTATTGGCAAATAGGGGGTTTCCAAATTCATGCTCAAGTACTCATCACTTCTTGGGTCGTAATTACTATCTTGCTAGGCTCAGTTATCATAGCTGTTCAGAATCCACAAACTATCCCGACCGACGGTCAGAATTTCTTCGAATATGTCCTTGAGTTTATTCGAGACTTGAGCAAAACTCAGATTGGAGAAGAATATGGTCCTTGGGTTCCCTTTATTGGAACTATGTTCCTTTTTATTTTTGTTTCGAATTGGTCGGGTGCTCTTTTACCTTGGAAAATTATAGAGTTACCCCATGGGGAATTAGCAGCGCCCACGAATGATATAAATACTACTGTTGCTTTAGCTTTACTCACATCAGCGGCATATTTTTATGCGGGTCTTAGCAAAAAAGGATTGAGTTATTTCGAGAAATATATTAAACCAACCCCAATCCTTTTACCAATTAACATCCTAGAAGATTTCACAAAACCATTATCGCTTAGTTTTCGACTTTTCGGAAATATATTGGCGGATGAGTTAGTCGTTGTTGTTCTTGTTTCTTTAGTCCCCTTAATAGTCCCCATACCGGTCATGTTTCTTGGATTATTTACAAGCGGTATTCAAGCTCTTATTTTTGCAACGTTAGCGGCAGCCTATATAGGTGAATCCATGGAAGGTCATCATTGAATTGACTAGTTTTCGAAATAGTCTTTTTTTAGCTTAGCCCAATTCATGCATGGTTCCAGATAATCCTTCTGGTTGGAAAACTAAAACTAAATAGTTCGAAATGTGTATGAATATACAACCTAGAGTTGTAGGAGAGAAAATAGACTAGACTTTATTACGGAATTGTTAAAGTATATATGCATTCAAGGGGGCGGAATCAGGTTAGATCTATATCCTTAATGTCTATAAGACTGCCATCTTTTATGCGGCTTTCTAAGGAATGATTTTGGAATCGGATTCAATAGAAAATGAGAAAATACGCAAACAAAATAGAACAAACATATGTATATGGGATTTTTTTTCTTCCTAAGTTAGATTCATTATCTAATCCGATATATAGAATTCCCTTCTATATGGAATTGGATTCCATATCCACTTCTATCCAGCATTTTGTTAGCAATTGTATATCTTGATTTGATTCCTATTGGATTTGGGTTAGTTCGATTTCCATAGGGGTTCTTCCTGTATTTCGTCTTTTATTATGGATTAGATGAAGGGGAAAAAAAGGGAACTCAAAGATATCGAAGAGTAAAAAAAAGGATGGAATGAAAAAGTGGTTGGTTGGAAAGAAAGAGAAATGGAATAATAAGAATCTTATGGATTTACACAAACTTCTAATGATTAGAAACTAAAAACGAGATCTCGAAGTAGTTCGGACGATTTAGATTATCATTTCAATTTGTACTTTTTAGTTACTTCTACCCAATAGAGCTTAGAAGTTATAAGTAATAATTTCTTGGTTGATTGTATCCTTAACCATTTGTTTTTTTTACACGAGGAACTCACCATGAATCCACTAATCGCTGCTGCTTCCGTTATTGCTGCTGGATTGGCCGTAGGGCTTGCTTCTATTGGGCCTGGAGTTGGTCAAGGTACTGCTGCAGGACAAGCTGTAGAAGGTATTGCGAGACAGCCAGAAGCAGAAGGGAAAATACGAGGTACTTTATTGCTTAGTCTAGCTTTTATGGAAGCTTTAACAATTTATGGACTGGTTGTGGCACTAGCCCTTTTATTTGCGAACCCTTTTGTTTAATCCTAAAAAAGAAAATGAGTCCTTTAGGTTAGATACTTTTTTCTTTTTTTAGTAAATAAATAGGTATTTGCTTCTATAATTCCAAGTATATTAATAATTTAATCCTATTTATTATATTATTCCGGGAATTCCTTATTTATCGGGACAGACAATACCCCGGGAACCCCAGAAAGGGCTGATTTGAGCATGATCAATTTAGAGGATATGCTTGCCCTCTTCCTTCCCGTCCTTAGTTTAGGACAGTGGAAAGTCTTTTTCCTTTTATTTTAGGAATTTTGGGAGCATTTCAACAAAGGAAATCTTTCACAGGTCAAACGACACCTAAGACTTAATCTAAAAGAAATTATTAGATTGAATCTATTTGCATTAAAAAAAAATTGCATTAAAAAAACTGATCAAAAAAGGGCGAGCGAAGTAAGTGATCGAAAAACTTTCTTCTTTATTCGTCCTATCTATAAGAGGAGAGCATATGAAAAATGTAACCTATTTTTTCGTTTTTTTAGCTCACTGGCCATTCGCGGGGAGTTTCGGGCTTAATACCGATATTTTAGCAACAAATCTAATAAATCTAACTATAGTGGTTGGTGTATTGATTTTTTTTGGAAAGGGAGTGTGTGCGAGTTGTTTATTTCAAGAATAGATTGGATCCATCCGGCTGCACTTTAGAATGTTTTTTATTTTAGGATAACTAAAAAAAGGTGCACGATCTCGACGAATTACTTCTGAATAACTTCAGAAATCATATGGAAGAACCATAGCATTTCGCGACTAATTGGGAAATTTACTTTGATTCTCTATAGACCAATAATACGAGACCATTAACACGGTTAAAGCTAAACTGCTTGAAGTCCAGGCAAAAGGGGTACTCTTTCTACAACTATATTAGTATTAGTATCGAAATGCTTTAAACGGGAAATAGCTAGTGTAGAATTTATCTGATATAGAACACTCATATCGATAAAATGCTTTGAACTATTTACTATACTAGAGGGGCGCCCTGCCCTTTTTTCAATGCCGAATCGACGACCTATGTATAAAAAAAAGAAAAATTTTTGGATTTGAAGAAAAAAAGGAATTCTATCAATTTGCATTTTCCTTTTATTTAGTTAGTTTTTCTTAATGAAATTGAAATTATTAACTAACAGAGCAAACACAAACAAAGAAACAACTTTGCTGACCATGATGATTTTTATCTAGTCGGAAGAGTCCTCTTAATATTTTTCTAGTTTTATATAAATTTTGGTATATTGAAATACAAACAGAAAAGAGGGGATCGAGGATAGGCTCATTATATAAAAAAAGATATGGAAATAACCATACCATAATTAATACATAGCAAAAAAGAAAAAAAAAGAGCGTGAGAGCCAAATGAATCGAAAGATTCTTGTTTGGTTCGGGAAGAGATCATAAAAGTTGTAAACTTAATAGCAAGATAATCCACTTTCATTAAAAGATTTATTAGATAATCGAAAACAGAGGATCCTAAGTACTATTCGAAATTCGGAAGAATTACGTAGAGGGACCCTTGAACAACTCGAAAAAGCTCGGCTTCGATTAGAGAAAGTCGAACTAGAGGCAGATGAGTATCGAATGAATGGATACTCTGAGATAGAACGAGAAAAAGAAAATTTGATTAATGCCACTTCTACTAGTTTGGAACAATTAGAAAAGTCTAAAAACGAAACCCTTTATTTTGAAAAACAAAGGGCGATGAATCAGGTCCGGCAGCGAGTTTTCCAACAAGCCGTACAAGGAGCTCTAGGAACTCTGAATAGTTGTTTGAATACCGAGTTACATTTTCGTACGATTCGTGCTAATATTGGCATTCTCGGGGCCATAGAATGGAAGAAATAATTCAATTTATTAGGCCTTGAACTTCTACTTTCGTTTAGAATTTAGGCATTATTTTTCCCCTTGCTTCCGAAAAAAAAAAGATTCAAGAAACACTAATGGCAACCCTTCGAGTCGACGAAATTAATAAAATTCTCCGCGAACGTATTGAACAATATAATAGGAAAGTCGGGATTGAGAATATCGGTCGCGTAGTTCAAGTGGGGGATGGGATTGCTCGTATTATAGGTCTTGGTGAAATAATGTCAGGTGAATTAGTTGAATTTGCAGAAGGAACTAGAGGTATTGCTCTGAATTTGGAATCCAAAAATGTTGGGATTGTATTAATGGGCGATGGGTTGATGATACAAGAGGGAAGTTTTGTAAAAGCAACAGGAAGAATTGCTCAGATACCCGTGAGCGAGGCTTACTTGGGTCGTGTTATAAATGCTCTCGCTAAACCTATTGATGGGAGAGGCGAAATTGCCTCTTCGGAATCTCGATTAATTGAATCTCCTGCTCCGGGTATAATTTCCAGGCGTTCCGTATATGAACCCCTTCAAACAGGGCTTATTGCTATCGATTCGATGATCCCCATAGGG